AAAACACGAAATTAAAAGAAATGAAATATTAAGAATTTCGAATAAATCCTGAACAGACAAAAAGATCAAAAAATATAGATAACATAAAATTTTTTAGATTACCCTCCGTCTATTACCCTATATTATTCTTACTTTTAGTTATTATTTCCATTTCTTAGTTTTAGTTATATTATCTACTTACTGAATATTCTATTTAGTATTCTACTAAGATTCACTTAGAATACCTATTCTACCTATCTAGGTATACATTGTATATATTTTTTATTTTTTTTATTTTTTATTTAAAGACTTTTTTACTTATATATTTTTGATTTCTATATATTTCTATATATTATACTTAGATATTTATATATTATATAAATATATTATATTCTAATATATCTAATAATATATATAGAATAAATATATACTAAAGCGAATTTTATAAATAAATGTGAATTTTCATTAGAACATTTAATTTCTATATATTTTCAATCAAAAAAACTTTTATATCACAAAAAATCCAATAAACCCATCGCTTGAATGAAGAAACAATTCAAATTAATGGATAGAACAGGTATAAATAGATCGACAGATAAAATCCCATTACCTCAGATGGGATTATATTTATTTGATACATTCTTGTCAATATCAATGTGAATATCTTGAGTTCATAAATCAATCTACACTGAAGAAAACAAAAGAATTAATTGAAATTGAATTTTTATAAAATTCAATAAAAAGAAATTCAATAAAAATCAAATACTAAAACTTAATAAATTACTCAAATTCAATTCAAATTAAATAGAAATCGAAAATTTAATAATAAAAAAAATACTATACAAAGATAGAAAAATAATATACAAATAAAAATAGAAAGAAATAGAAATATAAAAATATATAGAATATATTACAATATATAGATAGAAAATATATAGATATATTTTATAAGAAAATTATAAGGAAATATAGAATACCTGGAGCATTCAAATTCAAATAGGTTTTCTTTTTTATCGAATGATAGAAACCCACTTTTCCAAAGATCTCTTCCTTCTTTTCGGCATTGAACATCAAATCAATTGCAAGGATTCGATAAACGGATCGTTGGGATAGAGGTAGACCCCCCCGGCGGAAACGTAAACGTATAAGAAGTTTTCTCCTCCTAGGCTCGAGAAAAATCATTTGAAATTTTGTATGTATTTGAAATTTTGTATGTATTATGTATAGAATTCAAGTGTGAAATAGATCCATAAAATGATCAAATCAATTAAACTATGGTTTTAATCTTTCTTAAAAAAAAAGCATTTGTACTTTATTAACTCAAGTTGGATAACTTTTAAATAGGTCAAAGGAAATCCTTTAAGCATTTCATTGATTGAGTGATCTCTAATCGCCTTTCTTTTTGTTTCTTTTAGAATCTATTTTGATTCTTCATTCTGATCAAATTGTTGAGACAATTGAAAACGATATTTCCATGGTCCAGGATCCTTTATCTTTCCCTTAAATCGTTGGGTTTAGACATTACTTCGGTGGTCTTTAATCCTTTCAAACTGGATGCAACATATCACTTTTTGTGATTTCTTTCTATCAAACAAAGAATCAGATTAATGGTTGATTCTTGTATCATATACTTTCTTTTTGAACTTTTGAATCAAAATAATTTGGTCAATTCGAAAAAACTTTATTCTTGGATTTGAAACTTGCTCGAATTGGATCCTTTCTATTTCGATTTACACTATACCCCAACAAAAAGTGAGATTTAAAGTGTATAAATATAACAAAACAAATGATGTCGAGTTAGGAGCACTCTCATTCCTTTCCTATTCCTATATATATTCTCTTTATATTATGCTATAGAATATTCGAAATATTAAACATATATATAGAATAGAATATTCTATAATATTCGAAATATTAAACATATATATAGAATAGAATATTATTTAATAAAATTCCAATTATATGCTATATTATATAACTCTATATTATATAGTTAACTATTCTATTAATAGTTAATATTATTAATATTATTTATTAATTATTTTTTAATATTAATTAAAATAATTAATATTAAATTAAAATTTCTTTTTTCAAATTTCTTTTTATTTATTATTAATATTAATTTTTTTTCTTTATTGAATTATTATTTTTTAAGAAATTAATATTATTATTATTTACTTAATATTATTATTTATTAGGGTATAATAAGGTGGATGTAAGAATCCATAGTTGATCATGTCCTTCAAGTCGCGCGTTGCTTTTTACCATATCATTTCAAACGAAGTTTTACTATAACATTCCTTGCGTTTTGAACTAGTATGTAATTTATTTTATTAGGGAATCCTGAATAGTCATCGGTTCAACCAATACATAGAAATCCCCAATTTGCATTTCTTAATTTCTATTGGATAATTTCCGACACTTTTTCAGAAAGAATTCAATTTAATCCCATATTTTTTTGTATGAATATTTTTTGATTAACAATTCGAATATTCCAAGAAATAAGACAAAAAAACGAAATAAGCGATTTTTAAGTCTTCAAGTGAGTACCTAGGACGCATTTGCCTATCTCCCATTTGTTCAAGTTCCACGGACTCCTACAAAATCATTAAAAAGATTCACTTTCTAAATTTTCCATCTAGATATCATTATTTGAATAAGGTTTTGTTTTAAACATATTTTTATCATCATAATATAAAAAAACCTATTCAGATTCGGATTAACTCATTAATGATTTTAAATAAATAGGAAATTGGTTAAAAAAATAGCCAATTTTTTTAATGCAGTAGTCGAAAAAAAAAGACTGATGTGGGGAAAATTGGAAATTGTTTTGTTATTCTTTCAGACTGAGTGCTAAAATCAGTATCGAAATACTCGAAGATCGTCTTATTTATCAGATAGACTAAAGAATTGTCATTGAAATTAATTTTGGATATTCTATCTTATATGGTGCAATTCAAGTTACCGAAGTTAAATTTAGGGATGAGCCATTTTTTTTTATTTGATAGATTATATAGAATGATAGATTATAGAGAATATCTGGGACGGAAGGATTCGAACCTCCGAATAGCGGGACCAAAACCCGTTGCCTTACCACTTGGCTACGCCCCATTTCTATTTCTATTCAACACAAATAAAAACTAATATTAATAGTGGTTCTTCGTCAATTCCCATCCAAATATCTAGGAAATATATTCCCGTCTTGTTCGGATTTTCATATGTGTAGATATAGAATTCAACTGAATTGATTGCTCATAATAGATAATTCAACTAAGATATTGTATAAAAATATGATTTCCTCTATTCTTTTTTGATTTGAGAATTGAGAATTGAAGGATTTTTGATTGGGTGAGTTTAATAACACAATAAATTTAATAAAAATAAAGAAGGGTTCTTCGTCTACCTTATTTTATTTTTGATTCATTTTTATATCAATAACATATTAATAACTTAGTCATCAATCAAAATACAATTATCTTCAAGCACAAAATGTTTGTTATGCTTAATAGTTTTAGTTTAATTTGTATCTGTCTTAATTCTGCCCTTTATTCAAGCAATTTTTTCTTCACAAAATTGCCTGAAGCCTACGCTTTTTTGAATCCAATCGTAGATGTTATGCCAGTAATCCCTTTACTCTTTTTTCTATTAGCCTTTGTTTGGCAAGCTGCTGTAAGTTTTCGATGAGATTTTAATACTGTCCTAAAAAAATTCATGATTTATTCGAGAAAAAAATTATAGTAATTGATAAAATCAGATAAGTCTTATACTCTAAGCTCTTAATTCAAACATTAAAAGTTATTGTATAAACGCGAGAAGTCTGGATCACCCCCATTTTTCTCATTCTGAACTTTTTTTTCATTCCAGATTCTATTATCGCCATAATTGTAGTTATTAAAAAAAATTCTAAGAAAGACTCGACTTTTATTCCAAATGAATTTAGAAAAATTAATTTCTATTTCTAGAAATCACTTCATTTCTTGGTGTTAAAATAGAAAATGTGGTATAAAAATAGAGAATCTATTTTTTTTTCCAAACCAAAAAAGATCTTGGAGATTTTCTAATGCTTACTCTTAAACTCTTTGTTTACACAGTAGTTATATTCTTTGTTTCTCTCTTCATCTTTGGGTTTTTATCTAATGATCCTGGGCGTAATCCTGGACGTGAAGAATAGAATAAAAATTCTAAGGGTTTTCTTGATTTTAAAATGTTCTTAGTATGTTATTTCTTTTTACCCAGTCTTTATCTATTCTACATCTCGATTTGAATCTATATTTTCGTTTTAAATGAAAATTTTAAATAGAATTTGCCATAGAAATATTAATATAAATAAAGAAATTTGAAATTTCAATTTTTAACTAGAAATATTAAATAGAAATAAAATATTCAATAAAAAGAAAAATTCGAAATTAGAAATAACTATTAATAAATGAAATATTAAAATTATTCATTTTTGAATTTATTTAAATAGAAAATAAAATAGAATATTGAAATAAGAAATAAAGCAAAAAGATTTTCTAAATTTGAAAGAAAAGATAAAAAAAATTCAAGTCAGCACTGGAACCGGAAAGAGAGGGATTCGAACCCTCGGTACGAATAACTCGTACAACGGATTAGCAATCCGACGCTTTAGTCCACTCAGCCATCTCTCCCGATTGAAAAAGGATAATTATAAGGATAATTATTATGTTCCATTACATAGCAAGTAGTTACATTATACAACAAGTAAGGTTTGAAAAAAAAAAGGCCTTGCTTCTCTCTTTATTACTTTAGATAATCATAATTTCATAATTAGTTTTTGTTTATTTAATTATATAATAATATAAATTCGAATTCTCTATTTATTCTATATTTATTAAATATATATTTAGAATTCTATAGAATTCTAAATTGTCTATTTTTCGATTCTAAAAACATATTCTATATTTAATTTATATTAATTTGAATTTATTTAATTATATATTTTTCGAATTTCTATTATTATTTTCTATTTTTTATTAATTTTGAAATTATTATTAATAATT